AACCTTTATGGCAAGAAAAAGTCTCATTCAAAGAGAGAAAAAGAGACAAGTATTGGAACAGAAATATCATTCGATTCGTCAATCTTTGGAAAGAGAGATAAGCAAAATTTCATCATTAGATGACAAATGGGAAATTCATAGAAAATTGCAATCCTCACCACGTAATAGTACACCTACACGTCTTCATCGACGTTGTTTTCTGACTGGGAGATCCAGAGCCAACTATCGGGACTTCGGTCTATCCGGACATGTACTTCGTGAGATGACCCACGCATGTTTGTTGCCCGGGATGAAAAAATCGAGTTGGTAGGAAGAGAAAATATTCTCTTGAATATTCTTATGAGAATAGAAAGTGAGAATAGAAATAAAAGTCCCCCTATCCTTATAGGGGGATGGCATGTCCAATGCTTGTTTGGTATGTCAATTTTCGATTATCCTATCAAAGGATAGTGCGGGGTAGAGCAGTTTGGTAGCTCGCAAGGCTCATAACCTTGAGGTCACGGGTTCAAATCCCGTCTCCGCCAGAACAGAAAGAATATTTACAGTCTGGAAAAGATTATCCTCTCATTTAAGAATGGAATGAGAAGTAGGATAAATATATGAACACTACACGAGTTATTAATTATCCTATTCCATTCCTTTGAATGGGCGGGTAGCGGGAATCGAACCCGCATCTTCTCCTTGGCAAGGAGAAATTTTACCACTCAACCATACCCGCTCTTAGTCATTCCGATATACACATATATATAACATATATGTTTCTATATAGATATATCTATCTATCTATAGATATGAACATATCTATAGATATAGATAGATATCTCATTTGTATATGTTTAGATACCATTTATGTAATAATGTTACATTATAGCGAAAGAACCCCTCCCTCGAACACTTTTATTTTGTTTCTTGGAACTTATACCAAATGCCCTTCAGAACTAGAATGCCATCTGAGTGGGGAGGAAATTCTAACCCGAAACATTTCCAATTTAAGATATGAAAGAATTAAGGATACCTACCAAAAAGACTAATCCAATCCATAATGATGCACCCGAAAATATAACATTTTTGTTACTTGACCAACCATCAGGAGAGGCAAGTACGACAGGTACACCAATCACTAGGAGGAATGAAATAGCAATTAATGCAAACACGGCCAATTGGAAAGCAATAGTCATGTTTGTGACCCCACAAGCTTCCGACGGGTGAAATGGACTATACCATCCGATCCCCATCCGGCGAAATTTTCCCCAAATGCACCATGGCCATCGAATTCTTATTCGGGCGTGAAGGAGGAGGGAAATTCTTTTTCCAGATGATCATGATAAAGAATCCTATGTCATATATAGGTATAGGTATATGTCATATACATGCATCAATCTATGCATATACGGTCATGGTATAAACCATATAGGCAGATATTCCCTGGGGGAGTAAAATAAAAATTATCCCCGGGAGAGATGGCCGAGTGGTTCATGGCTCCGGTCTTGAAAACCGGTATGGTTACAAAAAACTATCGAGGGTTCGAATCCCTCTCTCTCCTTTTGTTTGTTGAACAATTCAACTTATCGGCCTGGCCCATACCAAAAAGAGAATAGCTCGGCTGAATATAGCCGAGCTACAAGGTCAAGTTGGAAGGGGAGTATTTAATGATACCCCTATACCGATTGGGAGATGCAATGAAATTGAATCGATCTCTCTCTTTCATCAATTTGATCTCTTGTTCTAGTTAAGAGGGTTCATGGAAAGGACAGGTTCGAAATCACGATCAATTCCTTTCTCGAATCCTGCTGCAGCTGCACGAGCCCTTCCCGCATGCCACAAATGGCCCACGAAAAAGAAAAATCCTAAAACAAAATGAGAGGTAGCCAACCAACTTCGGGGAGATACATAATTTACCGCATTAATCTCGGTAGCTACACCACCCACGGAATTCAAAGAACCCAAAGGAGCATGAGTCATATATTCCGCCGAACGTCGTTCTTGCCAAGGCTGTATGTCTTTTTTCAGCCTACTCAGGTCCAAACCATTAGGACCCCTTAGAGGTTCCAACCAGGGAGCACGAAGATCCCAAAAGCGCATTGTTTCTCCTCCGAAGATAATCTCTCCGGTAGGAGAACGCATAAGGTATTTACCTAAACCGGTAGGTCCCTGGGCGGACCCCACATTAGCTCCAAGACGTTGGTCTCTAACTAGAAAAGTGAACGCTTGAGCTTGAGAGGCTTCTGGGCCGGTAGGCCCATAGAATTCACTGGGATAAGCTGTATTGTTGAACCAAACAAAACAACAAGCAATGAAACCAAAGACAGAGAGAGCCCCTAAGCTATAAGACAAGTAAGCTTCTCCAGACCATACAAACGCACGACGGGCCCATGCAAAAGGTTTGGTTAAGATATGCCAGATACCCCCGAAGATACAAATAGAACCTAACCATACATGTCCCCCAATTATATCTTCTAGATTGTCCACACTAACAATCCATCCCTCTCCCCCAAAGGGGGACTCGAATAAATAACCAAATATAACACTTGGGCTAAGAGTCAGGTTCGTAATTTTTCTTACATCCCCACCACCAGGAGCCCAGGTATCATATACACCTCCAAAATACAAAGCCTTGAGCACTAGAAGAAAAGCACCAACACCTAGCAAGATTAGGTGAATACCTAAAATTGTGGTCATTTTGCTTCTATCTTTCCATACATAACCAAAAAATGGAAGGGATTCCTCGAGAGTTTCGGGTCCTATAAGTGCATGGTAAATACCACCGAAACCTAGAACTGCAGAGGAAATCAAGTGAAGTACCCCAGATACAAAATATGGAAAAGTGTCCACGACTTCCCCACCAGGACCTACTCCCCATCCTAGAGTAGCTAGATGGGGAAGTAAAATCAATCCTTGTTCATACATAGGCTTTTCCGGTACGAAATGAGCCACTTCAAATAAGTTCATTGCTCCAGCCCAGAATACAATTAATCCGGCATGGGCTACGTGGGCCCCAAGTAATTTACCAGACAAATTGATAAGTCGAGCATTACCGGCCCACCAAGCGAAACCGGTGGTTTCTTGGTCACGACCAGCTAAAGCTAGAGTTCCATTAAAGAGCGTTTCCACGGGGTAGAACCTCCTCAGGGAATATAAGGTTTTCATGAGGCTGATCCTGAGCCGCCATCCAAGCACGAATACCTTCGTTTAAGAGGATATTTTTTGTATAGAAAGTCTCAAATTCAGGATCTTCTGCTGCACGGATCTCCTGGGAAACAAAGTCATAGGCACGTAAGTTTAGAGCTAGACCAACTACTCCAATGGCACTCATCCATAAACCGGTCACTGGCACAAATAACATAAAGAAATGTAACCAACGTTTATTGGAAAAAGCAACTCCAAAGATTTGAGACCAGAAGCGGTTAGCGGTGACCATGGAATAGGTCTCTTCAGCTTGAGTTGGGTTAAAAGCACGGAACGTATTTGCACCATCACCATCTTCAAATAAAGTATTTTCCACAGTAGCACCATGAATAGCACATAGAAGAGCAGCACCCAATACTCCGGCAACTCCCATCATATGAAATGGGTTCAAGGTCCAATTATGAAACCCTTGAAAGAAGAGGATAAATCGAAAGATAGCTGCTACGCCAAAACTAGGTGCAAAAAACCAACCAGACTGGCCCAATGGATAGATCAGGAATACGGAAACAAAAACAGCAATTGGAGCAGAGAATGCAATTGCATTATAAGGTCGCAATTGTACAGATCGAGCAAGTTCGAATTGGCGTAGCATGAAGCCTATTAGACCAAAACCACCATGAAAAGCAACGAAAGTCCATAGACCACCTAATTGACACCAACGAGTAAAATCTCCTTGTGCTTCAGGACCCCATAATAGCAGCAGGGAATGTGCTAAACTATTAGCAGGAGTAGAAACTGCGGCGGTCAAAAAATTACAGCCCTCCAAATAAGAACTGGCCAATCCATGAGTATACCATGAAGTTACAAAGGTTGTACCCGTGAACCATCCACCTAGGGCAAAATAGGCACAAGGAAAGAGCAATAGACCAGACCAACCCACAAAAACGAAACGGTCCCTACGTAGCCAGTCATCCGCAATATCAAATAAATTTTTTTCTTCTTTGGAAGACTTTCCAAGAGCTACAGTCATAGTGATCCTCCTATTGAACTATTTCGACCATTTCCGAGCACCCTATATCATCAAAAGGTATACGATGGTTTGATCATCTACGGACAACAGATTATCCATCATCCCTCCCAAAAGATTCGGTTCCGAAGATTTATTGTTGGCACACATATTTCACTTTCATTGAACCAAACCAATCCAATATAGGTAAATGCATGATAGCTCGATTCCAAGTTTTTCATATTAAGTTCCTATCTGATCTTCGAATAATCAAGTAACATCAATGAAATAACGGAGGCAGGTGAGCTTTTCTTTTCCCCTCAGTTCTTTATCAGATTCTATTCTCAATCTCTATTCCATTCAATATTTGAAATATTGAATTTATTATTCATTCTTTAACCCTCTCCAAGATCTTATGGAAAAATCAATAAGAGTATTTCTATCGATCCCATCAATCTTTATGTATATTCTTATTGCTATATCTTCGTCCGATACGAATGAATTTACAAGAACAAGAAGGAGTAAATGCTTTTCTAACCCATAGAACGAAAGGAAATAATTCCTAAGATTTGTCCTTTTCCTTCTCTTCGAAGAGAAAAAGGATACTTATCTATTTTACCATTGTAATAGAAAAGTTCAAAGTTCCTTTCTTTTTTTTTTTTTTTTTTCTTTCTCTTCTCTCTATATCTTAATTTCGATCTATTTCTCATTGGTGGAATAAGCAAAGGGAAATCGTTAATATGGGAATGTTTGATATATCGAGATAGAATTCAACATTCGTATATAGATTCTATTATATACATATGGATCAACCTATTCCTAGAGTTAAAGAGAAAGGGAATTCCATTTTGTCTGTGATTCAGAATACACTCCCATATTCATCCCTTTCCGGGGAGAGAAGATAATAACGATTAATTCGACGAAACATTCGATAGCTGAATAAGCGAGTTCGATCGATAATATCGATCAATTTTGGATAATTCAACGAAAAGATCCACTTTCATAATCTCCATCAAATCTCGGTATCAGAGTAGCTGATACATCCCTAACTTAATGGGTCAGATTCACTTACTTTTTTTTTTTTTTCTCAGAACCAATATGAATATTCTTCGATTCCGCAAATTAGTCGGGGGGTCCTTATCTTATATGAAGAACGCAATATTGGTAGAAGGAACATCTCCTAAATATTACCTATCGTTGTTCAACGGAATGTATAGGTGGCCTTGCGCAAACACGAAGAAGTAATCAAATTTGAAAATCGAATTCTCAAATGGGGTTGTGACCATTTCCTGTTGGTATCTATAAAACCTTACCGGGTGGATTCTCTATTTCGTGATAATTATCTATTTCGTAATACATGTGGGAGTTCACGAACGAGCAATACAATAATGATATAAAACCACTGGCATAGAAAAAATTCTTCGGGCCATACTATTGACAATTTCACAGAAATTTGCCTATTATGACGATAGGCAGGCCCCTATCGTCTAGTGGCCCAGGACATCTCTCTTTCAAGGAGGCAGCGGGGATTCGACTTCCCCTAGGGGTACTATGGGAATCTTTCTCCAGGAATACTTATTTGGTATTCCAAACACTTTCAATTCATTGTTCCTGGGTCGATGCCCGAGTGGTTAATGAGGACGGACTGTAAATTCGTTGGCAATATGCCTACGCTGGTTCAAATCCAGCTCGACCCAATGCCAACTTTACCAACCCATCATCGATATGAAATATTCATGTCAATCTTCGATATTGATGGAAAGGTAACTGGTTATTGAATCCCCGATCTGTCTATATCTTTATATAGATATGTGTTATATAGATATGTGTATATATCTATATGGATATGGAACAGAACGAATGGGTATTTTTTAAATGAAAGGAAAAGGGATAATAGAAGGAAGAGAAAGAGAAAGATCAGATCTTTCATTGATCTGGCACTAATCTAATCTGTATTAAGAATCTGATAGTAAATGTACTGTACTGTGCACCTATTGGGATTGTAGTTCAATTGGTCAGAGTACCGTCCTGTCAAGACGGAAGTTGCGGGTTCGAGTCCCGTCAGTCCCGATCCAATAAGTTGATCAATTCCTCTTCTAAATCATCTGAAGAAGAATAAAAAAAAAGAATGGGGGTAAACGCATTTTGCGGTAGAAAAAACCCATATTCATCCATGTCTATAGACATCTATGTAGATATAGATGTGGATAGATATCCATCAAATCCAGAATGGATTCTCTAATTCTGTAACCATTTTGGTAAGAACATTTCATTCTCATGGTGATTTGTGACAACACAAACACCTATTTACCTCATGAAATATTTCATTCTCTGAACAGATATTCGTGGGAGTATAGAGAGATCTGAGAGGAACACAGAGGTAGTCTTCCCAAGTAATAATCTCGTGGAGGTCGGTCCCTCTAGATCATTCCTGATGATACCCAGTATACACCCCTCCATCTCTTTCCTGTTCATTCTAAAAGACATGTCTAATATTGTTATTATTCCACACTCGCTAGTATCTTTTTCTCATGACCAGCCATATCATAGATCCTTGAACACTGCAATTTTTAAGAATTCTCATGTAAGAATTGAATGATCCTTGGACTTCCTATTCAAAATAGTTTTTATAGTTCCTGGGTCATGGGTTATCCCCCCCGGAGAAAATTTGAACTATCATTTCTTTGTCATGGGGAATTAGTGCAATTTTGGGTATCTCTCCTACTCGAATCGGGAGAACTGTCCGATCCATCCTTGTTCATTTCCTCGATCCGTAGGATCGATTCTCCATATATACATCTCATATTGGGACATACGGGGTACTGATAAAGATGTACTCTCTCCAATGATGTAGGGTTTTCCCTACCCAATTGGTCCTATCAAAATAGGAAATTGATCAGAATATGAGATTCTTAATACTATTCATCGAATCGGTCTTTATCCTACTTTTCTGTCTTCCGAATAGCAATTTGGATTATCATTAACTTCACCCGTTCAGGGTGATTCTTCCCTCATATCCCTACCATATCTGTAACGCTTAGGCCTATGTCCAATAGAATCTGTATTAGTGGCAAAATCTTATTGCATAAGTAAGGCGATAAATGTGACTATATGAGTTGAGTGGGACAAATATGATCGATTGGGAATCAAATTACTGGATCCGGTATGAATAAAGGATCATATTATGTTATACTCATTTCCATTGAGTAATTCATTAGATCCATCAGATTTTGCTATTCAAATTGATTCTATTCGTCCAATCTCATACTCCAGGGATTCAATCAATCACATTTATGGATCCTTAAAAGGGATTCATCATCTTTATGAGATCAAATCTCGAGTTATTGTAGAACGAAGTGAAAATGATAAGATCACGGAAGTAAATATTCTCGCATTTATCGCTATTGTACTGTTCATTTCAGTTCCTACTGCTTTTCTACTTATCATTTACGTAAAAACAGTCAGTGAAAGCAATTGATTCATACCGAATTTGAGTTTTTACTCATGACTAGATAAATTGAAAGGATCCAAATCCTTAATCTTAAATAGATGATAAGTAATAGGCGATAAGTTGTATTTATCAATTCTATCACGGGGTAGAAATTGATTCTGAGAATAGGTAGTACGAAAGAAAGGGTTATATAGCCCTTTCTTTCGTACTACCTATTCCGCATTGCATATATATCTATATCTATGGATATATCTGAATAGCATTTGTCCCTATGGGAAAAATTATCTATTTTAGATAGAAATACTACATTCTATACCCTCTAATATATATATATATATATAGGATTAAGACCTGGTGCCGTAGCAGAGACAGGGCTAATCGCAATAGGTAGACTTCTATATGCCCTTTAAAAATAGAGACCTAATAGATACAGGGCAGAGATTTGATTCTGAACGTACTTTAAAAATATCGTTTTGGATCGAAGTTTAATATACTTCTATGGGGCGGGCATAGTGGATATGGAACTTGAAATGGCATGATAAAAATCATTCATATGGAAAAGGAATCTATGGTTAAGATAGCTCAATATGCTCCATATTTATCCGAGAACAGATCTGTATCAAATTAGATCAATTTGAAATTATCTGAGGAAAATGTAGACTAATTCATACGTTTTTGGTTTTGATTTCTGCCCTCTCTGTAGAACATGGATAGGTAGAACCGACCGAGTCTGACATGAGCCTAAGTATAAAGATCCTGGATATATCACAAAAAGAGGATAGGACAGGCGCATCCGAAATCAACCCAATCGATCTTTTCATTTCGAAAAGAAATTGATTGGAGAGAACGAGATTCTCGGTTCATTTGAGAGAAGAACTAGTTCATCAAAACTTGAGATTGAGGAAGAATCCAATTTCTCATAGGAAAAGGGTAAGAAATTGATTCTATTATGCATATCCCTTGTGGAAAGAAAGGGAAAATAGTTCTATAAAAGAAGAAAAAATCGTTCTATAGAACGAATATTCAATTTTCGGGATAGGAAGAACTCAATATTCCTAGGTCCTTACGAAATCGAAGATATTTTCATTATTGAATGATTTGGAACAAAACGATTGATTGAGAATTGCATTAGATTCTTAGAGTCCACTTCTTCCCCATACCACGAGTGAAAGAGAGAATGTAAAAACTACCATTAGAGCAGCCCAAGCGATACTGACTATATCCATACGAATTGTGTTCTCTATTTACAAAAAAATTATTCCATTATCGATCACTGATGATAAGGGAACTAATCACAATAACGCAAAGTCGAAATTAGATCCTTTCCATTCCAAACGTTGTTGACGAGTCTCTCTGAGAGATCCATAGATTCACTTGTTCTTCGGAACAAGTTTCTATAAACTTCCCTTATTCCCACAGGTTCGTCTATTTATGACAGGATCAAAAGGCGATGGGCCACATTGGTAATATGGAGCAGCTTAAGTTGTCTCCAGAGGTGATATAATGGAAATCCAAACTCTTCCTTCTCTTTCGCTCTCTCCACCTAACCAGGCGACACCCGGATTTGAACTGGGGATAAAGGATTTGCAGTCCTCTGCCTTACCACTTGGCTATGTCGCCGAACCATTATGGAAATGTAATAGAAAGATCAAATACTATTTCTCATTCAATCTCATTATAACATTGAACAGGTGCTAAAGTCAACCACCAAGGAAATGTATCAGATCCTTTCTTCGTCATTCAATCTCATTATAACATTTGATAAGTGTTCAAATCAATCTTGTTCAATGGTTTGATCCATTTGTTCATATCTCCGTTTCAAGTAAATGGGAGTATCAAAGGACCTTTCCTCTATTCAATTATACGTATATCTGGATATAGGTAGAATTTCACGGGATATAGCGAACGAGATATACATTTTCGTCGGATTGATTCTTATGGATCAATAAGGAATAACGAAATAGGTTCTTTTTATGGACGGGAAACTTCCAATGCTATTAGATGAAAATAAGGGAACGTCTACAATCCCTGAATTTGGGAAAATACAATTCGAAGGATTCTGTCGTTTCATTGATCAAGGCTTAATCGAGGAACTTCAGAATTTTCCGAAAATTGAGGATACAGATCAAGAAATTGAATCTCAACTATTTGGGAATAAATATGAATTAGCAGAACCCCTGATCAAAGAGAGAAATGCTGTATATCAGTCCCTTACATATTCCTCTGAATTATATGTACCAGCAAGATTGATTCAGAGGAATAGTAGAAAGATACAGAAACAAACTGTACTTATTGGAAATCTTCCCTTAATGAACTCTCAAGGAACCTTTGTAGTAAATGGAATTTCCAGAATCGTGGTCAATCAAATATTACGAAGTCCCGGTATTTATTACAGTTCGGAACCAGACCAGAGTGGAATCACTCTATATACCAGCACTATAATTTCAGATTGGGGAGGAAGATCAAAATTAGAGATTGACGGAAAAACAAGGATATGGGCTCGTGTGAGCAAAAAACGAAAAATATCTATTCCAATTCTACTATCAGCTATGGGTTCAAATCTCGGAGAGATTCTAGACAATGTTTGCTATCCAAAAATATTATTATCTCTCCTGACCGAGAGACAAGAACAAAAGGAATATCTTCGGTCGAAGAAAAATGCCATTTCGGAGTTCTATAAGAAACTCTATTGCGTAAGTGGCGATTTGGTCTTTTCCGAGTCTCTATGTAAAGAATTACGAAAAAAATTTCTCCAACAAAGATGTGAATTAGGGAAGATTGGTCGACGAAATCCGAACCAAAAACTGAATCTTGATATACCCGAGAACGAGATTTTTTCATTACCGCAAGATGTATTGGCTGCTGTGGATTACTCGATCAGAGTTAAATTTGGAATGGGTACACTTGATGATATGGATCATCTAAAAAATCGGCGTATTCGTTCTGTAGCAGATTTATTACAAAATCAATTCGGATTAGCTCTAGGTCGTTTGGAAAATGCAGTTCGAAGAACTATACGCAGAGCAACTAAGCGCAAATGTTTACCAACTCCTAATAACTTGGTAACTTCAACTCCATTAACAACTACTTTTCAGGATTTTTTCGGCTCACACCCCTTATCCCAATTTTTGGATCAAACTAATCCATTGACAGAAATAGTTCATAGGCGAAAATTAAGTTATTTGGGTCCCGGAGGATTGACGGGGCGAACTGCTAGTTCTCGAATACGGGATATTCATCCTAGTCATTATGGGCGTATTTGTCCGATTGAGACGTCCGAAGGAATGAATGCTGGACTTGTTGCATCATTAGCTATTCGTGCAAGGATTGGTCATTGCGGCTCTTTACAAAGTCCATTCCATAAAATCTCTGAGAGATCGGAAGAAGAACATATGGTTTATCTATCATCGGGAGAAGATGAATACTATCGGATAGCCACAGGAAATTCTTTGGCGTTAAATCAAGGGATTCGAGAGGAACAAGTTACTCCAGCTCGATATCGACAAGAATTCTTAGCTATTGCATGGGAACAAATCCATTTTCGAAGTATCTTTCCTTTCCAATATTTCTCCGTTGGAGTTTCCCTCATTCCTTTTCTCGAGCATAATGATGCGAATCGCGCTTTAATGGGTTCGAATATGCAGCGTCAAGCAGTTCCACTTTTCCAACCTGAGAAATGTATTGTCGGAACTGGATTAGAAGGTCAAGCAGCTCCAGATTCAGGAAGTGCAGCTATAGCCACACAAGGGGGAAGGATCACGTATATCGATGCTGGAAAAATCACTTCATCGGTTGATGGAGACACTGTAGGAACAGAATTGGTTACATATCAACGTTCTAATAACAATACTTGTATGCATCAAAAACCTAGGGTTCGCCGAGGGGAATATGTGAAGAAAGGACAAATTCTGGCGGACGGTGCAGCTACGGTAGGGGGAGAACTCTCTTTGGGAAAAAACATATTAGTAGCTCATATGCCATGGGAAGGATACAATTTTGAAGACGCAATACTCATTAGTGAACGTCTGGTATATGAAGATATCTATACCTCTTTTCATATCGAAAGATATGGAATTGTAACTTGTATGACAAGCCAGGGCCCTGAGAGAATCACTAAAGAAATACCTCATTTAGATGCTCATTTACTCCGTCATCTAGATGGAAATGGCCTTGTAATGCTAGGATCTTGGGTAGAAACAGGTGATGTTCTAGTGGGTAAATTAACACCTCAACCAGCAGAAGAATCATTGCGTGCCCCGGAAGGAAGATTATTACAAGCCATATTTGGTATTCAAGTGTCTACCGCAAGGGAAAGTTGTCTCAGAGTACCCATAGGTAGAAGAGGCCGGGTTATTGATGTGAGATGGATCCATAAAGAAGAGAATTTTGGTGATAATGCAGAAGTGGTCCACGTATATATCTTACAGAAACGTAAAATACAAGTGGGCGATAAAGTAGCCGGAAGGCATGGTAATAAAGGTATTATTTCGAAGATTTTGCCTAGACAAGATATGCCTTATTTGCAAGACGGAACATCAGTTGATATGGTATTAAACCCATTAGGGGTACTTTCACGAATGAATGTAGGACAGATCTTTGAATGTTTGCCCGGTTTAGCAGGGAACTTGATGAACAGACATTATAGAATAACACCTTTTGACGAAAGATACGAGCGAGAAGCTTCGAGAAAACTAGTGTTTCCTGAGCTCTATGGAGCTAGTGAGCGAACAGCTAATCCATGGGTATTTGAACCTAATCATCCCGGTAAAAATAGGTTAATTGATGGAAGAACAGGAGATACTTTTGAACAACCTGTTACAACAGGAAAAGCTTATATGCCGAAATTAATTCATCAGGTTGATGATAAAATCCATGCACGTTCCAGTGGACCTTATGCACTTGTTACACAACAACCTCTTAGAGGAAAATCCAAACGGGGAGGGCAACGAGTAGGAGAAATGGAAGTTTGGGCTCTAGAAGGTTTTGGTGTTGCTTATATTCTGCAAGAGATGCTTACTCTTAAATCTGACCATATTGGAGCTCGTCATGAAGTACTTGGTGCCATTATCACTGGAGGACCAATACCTAGACCTGGTACTGCTCCAGAATCTTTTCGATTGCTCGTTCGAGAACTACGATCTTTAGCTCCAAAATTGGATCATGCTATTATATATGAAAACGACTTTCAGATAGATAGGAAGGAAGTTTAATCAAAATGAATCAGAATCTTTCTTTTATGATCGACCGGGATAAGCATCAACAGCTTCGAATTGGATTAGCTTCTCCTGAACAAATCTGTGCTTGGTCCAAGAGAATTTTACCTAATGGAAGGATAGTTGGACAGGTGACTAAACCCTATACTTTACATTATAAAACCAATGAACCAGAAAAAGATGGATCGTTCTGTGAAAGAATCTTTGGACCTATAAAAAGTGGAGTTTGTGCTTGTGGAAATTCTCGAGTGATCGGAAATGAAAAAGAAAACTCAAAATTTTGTGAACAATGCGGAGTTGAATTTGTTGATTCTCGAATTCGAAGATATCGAATGGGATACATCGAACTGGCATGTCCAGTGGTTCACGTATGGTATTCAAAACGCCTTCCCAGTTATATTGCGAATCTATTAGCCAAACCTCTCAAAGAATCAGAAGGCCCAGTATATTGCGATGTGCGACTTGATCACAAATTCCGATTCTGCAGATCCGGAATAAGGAACTGTCATCCTATTCAATCTCATTGGGATGCCTTTAGCTCTGACATGTCTCTCAGGAGAAATAGTATGAAGCTCAGAATCACAAGCATCTAGAAGAGATGTTGAGAAAGAGGAATGGGTCCAGGGTTTATATATTCCATATTAAATTGCTATTAGACTTCGTGAAAAACACTTCTTTTCTTTCGTATAATGGAATTCAAGAGTCATTCTCTTTCATTTTGATCATCCCTGAATCAATGTATTCCGGACCAATTTAATCAGATATGGCTGTAGGAGTCTATTCATCGCATATATGCTTCAAATAGCATTGCAACCATCGAAGTAGAGCAAGGACCTAAAGGATCAAATGGAACGAGATACAGACAAGTAAATCCCTCATGAGTCTCAAATTCAAATGAATCGGAGGTATTTCCGAAATGTATCGTTGGGGGGAAAGGAGACTACTCAATAATTCCATCTTTATGCCGTAATACGATAGAGGAGTAGAGGAAAAATTCCACTTGGAACTTGAGTAAAGAGTAGCTATTTGGTCCTTTTTCCGGAGCAAAAGGAGTTCTTCTTCAAAGAACTTTCCGTTCCGGTACAGCTGCTTGAGCCGGATGAGAGAAAACTTTCACGTCCGATTCCGAGGGGGGGGGAAATAACCTATCTCAATCTTTTTATTGCTAGGCCCATAGCTAACAAACCAACTTCATTACGATCACGGGGTCCATTCAAATATGAAATTCAATCCTGGAGGGATATTATCCCTCATTATTTTTCTGCTCGGGGCTTTGGGGCATTTCGACATAGAGAAATAGCTACTGGAGGAGATGCTATCAGGGAACAACTAGCTGGTCTGAATCTGCAAATTCTGATGGATCGTTCATATATGGAATGGAAGAGATTGGGGAAACAGAAATCGGCCGGAAATGGATGGGGAGATAGAAAAATTCAAAGAAGAAAGGATTTTTCGGTTAGACGCATGAAATTAGCTAAACATTTCCTCCAAACAGATATAGAACCAGAATGGATGGTTTTATGCCCATTGCCAGTTCTTCCTCCTGAACTGAGGCCAATCGTTCAATTAGGTGGAGGTGAACTGATCACTTCAGATCCAAATGAACTTTATCGGAGAGTTATCTATCGGAATAATACTCTTACCGATCTATTAGCAAGAAGTAGATCTACGCCAGGGGGATTAGTTATTTGTCAAAAAAAATTGGTCCAGGAAGCCGTAGATGCACTTCTAGATAATGGCATTCGTGGACAACCAATGAGAGACAGTCATGATAGACCTTATAAATCGTTTTCAGATGTAATCGAAGGCAAAGAAGGAAGATCTCGTGAAAATTTACTTGGTAAACGAGTTGATTATTCAGGTCGTTCTGTCATTGTGGTGGGCCCCTCCCTTCCATTACATCAATGTGGATTACCCCGAGAGATAGCAATAGAGCTTTTTCAAGCATTTGTAATTCGTGGTCTAATTAGACGACATTTTGCTCCCAACTTAAGGGCTGCGAAAAGTATAATTCGAGATAAAGAACCCATTGTATGGGAGGTACTTCAAGGAGTTATGCAAGGACACCCTGTATCGTTAAATCGAGCACCCACCTTGCACAGATTAGGTATACAAGCATTTCAACCTATTTTAGTAGAAGGGCGTGCCATTCGTTTACATCCATTGGTTTGTGGGGGATTTAATGCGGACTTCGACGGGGATCAGATGGCTGTTCATGTACCTTTATCTCTGGAGGCTCAAGCAGAAGCTCGTTTACTTATGTTTTCTCATACAAATCTATTGTCTCCAGCTATTGGAGATCCCATTTCCGTACCAACTCAAGATATGCTTCTTGGACTTTATATATTAACGGTCGGAAATAATCAAGGTATTTATGGAAATAGGTATCACCCATATTACTCTAAATATAATATCTTTTCCTGTAAAAAACCTTCTTTTTATAGTTATGATGATGCGCTCGGGGCTCATTGGCAAAAACGAATTGAATTAGACAGCCCTTTATGGCTTCGGTGGGGGGTAGGTTTACGTATTATTACCTCAGTAGATCGAGAAGCCCCTATCGAGGTTCAATATGAATCTTTGGGTATCTTCCATGAAATTTATGAACATTACCGAATAGGAAAAAATGAAGTAGGAGAAATACTCAGTATATACATTCGGACAACTGTTGGTCGTATTCGTTTCGATCGAGAAATAGAAGAAGCCATACAAGGCTTCTCTCGGGCTTCTGAACACCCGAATAAATCGCTACCAGCTATCATAATATAATGTTTTTAGTCCCATAATCATCTCGTTCATGCGGAAATCAAAATTGAGGAAGCCCTAGGATAACTGGCTCGAACCCATTGTTGGATCTTGCTTACGAAAATGCGGAGGTTTTTCCCTATGGCAGAACGGGCTAAATTGCTTTTTCATAATGAAGCGATGGATAAAACTGCCATGAAACAACTTATTAGCAGATTAATAAATCACTTCGGAATGACATATACATCAAATATTTCGGATCAACTTAAGACTTCAGGTTTCCAACGAGCTACTGATGCGGCTATTTCATTAGGAATTGATGATCTTCTAACAGCACCTTCCAAGGGATGGCTCGTCCAAGATGCGGAACAACAAGGTTCTATTTCGGAAAAACATCATCATTATGGGAATGTACATGCAGTGGAAAAATTACGTCAATCAATTGAGACATGGTATGCTACAAGTGAATATTTGAGACAAGAAATGAATCCTAATTTCAGGATGACCGATCCTTTTAATCCAGTACATATGATGTCATTCTCAGGATCCAGAGGAAGTACATCTCAGGTTCACCAATTAGTAGGTATGAGAGGATTAGTGTCAGATCCTCAAGGACAAATCGTTGATTTACCCATTCAAAGTAATTTCCGCGAAGGACTTTCTTTAACAGAATATATCATTTCCTGTTATGGCGCTCGTAAAGGGGTTGTGGATACTGCTGTACGAACATCGGATGCCGGATACCTCACGCGTAGACTTGTTGAGGTGGTTCAACACATCGTTGTACGTAAAACAGATTGTGGTACTATCCAAGGTATTTTTGTCAATCTCATTCAAGGTCGAGAGAGGATCAAGAATCGAATTGTTCTACAAACACTAATTGGTCGCGTGTTAGCGGACGATGTATATATAGATATGAGATGCATTGCCACGCGTAATCAAGATATTGGGGTTGGACTTGCCCATCAATTAATAACCCTTCGAGCACAACCAATCTATATACGAACCCCTTCGACTTGCAAGAGTCTATCTCGGATCTGCCGATTATGCTATGGTCGTAGTCCTACTCATGGTAACTTGATCGAATTAGGAGAAGCAGTAGGCATCATTGCGGGCCAATCAATTGGAGAGCCAGGAACTCAACTAACACTAAGGACTTTTCATACCGGTGGGGTATTTACAGGTGATATTGCAGAACATGTACGAGCTCCTTTCAACGGAAAAATTGAATTCGATGAAAATTTGGTTTATCCCACGCGTACACGTCATGGGCATCCTGCTTTTATGTGCCATAATAACTTATCCATCACTCTTGATGGTCAAGATCAGGTACATGACTTAACTATTTCACCACAAAGTTTGCTTTTGGTTCAGAATAATCAATATGTGGAATCGGAACAAATTATTGCCGAAGTTCATGCTAGAACATCTCCTTCGAAAGAGAAAGTTCGGAAACATATCTATTCTAACCTAGAGGGAGAAATGCACTGGAGTACCAATGTGTGTCATGCACCTGAATATGTACAGGGTAATGTTCATCTCATACTCAGGACAAGTCATTTATGGGTATTATCGGGGGGTATACACGGATCCAGCGCGGTATCCTTTCCATTTCATAAGGATCAAGATCAAGTAAATGTTCAACTTCCTCTTGCCAAACATGAATTACTTCCGGATTATTCGGTGAATCAAGATCGAATGAAACACAAATCAGTTGACTCGAACTTTTATGGAAAAGAAGAACAAATCTCCAGTTATTCAGAAATTGATCGGGTCATATCCAACGAGCATTGGGATTCTATCTATTCTACCATTTCTTCTGATAATTTCAATATTTCAGGGAAAAAGCAAAGAAATAGATTCTTCGTCCCATTGCGATACGATAAAGAACGGGGAAATAAGGGAATATCTCGTCCCAATCTTATTATTAAAATATCCAGAAATGGTATTTCACAGAGAAATGACATTTTTGCTGTTTCGGATGACCCTCGATACAGAATAAATAGTTCAGGAATTATCAAATATGGGACTATAAAGGTCGATTCGATTGGCAATAAAGAGAATTACCTCGGAGATCAAAGAGCAAGAGGATTCAGATCGAAAGATAAAATGAAAGGAGGTCGCTTTCTTTTCATCCCCGAAGAAGTGCATATCCTATATGAATCTTCGTCTATAATGGTACAAAACAATAGTATTATTCGAGCAGGTACACAAATCACTTGCGATATTGAGAGCCAAGTAGGTGGATTAGTTCGGATAGTAAGAATTAAAAAAAAGATCGAAATGAGAATATTGCCCGGAGATATTTATTTTCCCGGGGAGATACATGGAATATCTCGGCACAACGGCACTTTGATACCACCGGGAAAGATTCTTTTTGATGAATTCCAATCTGAAAATTGGATCTATTTACAATGGATCATACCTCCTAAGGAAAAGCCTTTTGTTCCGGTCCGACCCGTCGTGGAATATGGAATACCTGATGGGCCAGATATAACAGCACCCCTTTCCCTAGATCTATTGAGGGAAGGGGACAACTTGCAAGTTCGAGTTGGTAATTTTCTTCTCTATGGAGATGGTGAACGAATCCAAGTAATTAATGACATAAGTATTCAATTGGTTCGAACTTATTTAGTATTGGATTGGGAGCAAAAAGATTCTATGGAAGAGGCTTATGCCTCTCTTACTGAAGTAAGAACAAATGGGATCGTTAGAAATTTTCTTCAAATTAGCTTGGCGAAATACCCCATCTTGTATATGGGAAAAAGGAAGAATACAGCAGGTTCAAAATCTATGTTTCATAACAAATTGGATCACGCTAATCCCATTTCTTCCAATGAGGAGAGTCAATTACTTAGTCAGCATCAAGGGACTATCCGTGCATTACCTAATGAAAGGGAAGAAGGTGGATCTCTTATGGTCCTGTCACCATCCGATTGTTCCCGAATCGTTTTATCCAAGAGATCTAAACATTATGATATGGTAAATAGATCAATTCAAGATGATTCCATGATGCAAATCATTGAATTGTCGGGTTTCTTGGGTAACTTACATAGTATTGCTAACCGTTCTCCGTCCTCCCATTCGATAACTTATAATAAGTATTATAATATTTCATTAAAGGAACAGCCTATTTTTGGCAATTCCGAAAAGACTCTCCGAGTACCAAAATGGTATTTTATGGACGAAAATACGGTAGTTTCTAATTTTGGTCCATGCAGGAACATCATTTCTGATCTATTCAATTCAAATAGGTGCTTTCCCTTATCTCAATTTTGCGAAAACCCATTTCCAGTAGTTAGCCTTGGACAATTGATTCGTGAAAGTGTACGTATATCTGAGGATGAACCACTCCCCGGATCTGGTCAGATTATAGCCGTTCATGAGGAATCCTTAGTAATTAGATTAGCTGAGCTCTATTTGGCTACTCGAAGAGCAACTGTTCATGGTCATTATGGAGAAATTATTAACGAGGGAGATACATTGATAACATTGATATATGAAAGATTCAAATCTGGTGATATAATTCAGGGTCTTCCTAAGGTTGAACAATTGTCAGAGGCTCGTTCTATTAATTCAATATCGATGAATCTAGAAAAAAGTTTTGAGGATTGGAACAGAGATATGACGAGATCTCTCGGGAGCCCCTGGGGGTCGTTCATCAGTTCTAAGATAACCATGGAACAAAGTAGAATTCATTTGGTCAATCAGATTCAAAGGGTTTACCGATCCCAAGGAGTGCAAATTTCTGATAAGCATATAGAGATTATTGTACGCCAAATGACATCGAAAGTGTTAATTTCGGGAGATGGAATGGCTGATGTTTTTTTACCCGGGGAACTAATCGAATTATCGCGAGCACAAAGAATGGATCGGGCCCTGGAAGAGGCGACCTACTATCGAACTATGTTATTGGGAGCAACAAGAGCATCTTTGGATACTCAAAGTTTTATATCAGAAGCGAGTTTTCAAGAAACTGCTCGGGTCTTGGCCAGAGCTGCTCTCCAAGGTCGTATTGATTGGTTGAAAGGTTTGAAAGAAAATGTCATTCTGGGGGGGATAGTACCTGCCGGTACCGGATTCAAACAATCTATTTACCATTCAGGGGAACGGAACGAAATTGATCCGAGAACGGAAAAGAATGAGATATTTAGTGGCAAAGTGAAAGATATTTTCTTTCATCATGAAAAAGTATCTGTTTTCCCTTCCCCATTAGGAGGAATTCTCACAATACATTGAACAACCATTATGCGGACGGAAATAGTGCTGATAACCAAATTTATTGTTATATTGATCATATAATAAGAGTATGAAATGAATAGCTCGATAGAATGAATAACTCGCACCATATATGATACGAATAGGCGATCTCTGAAATGCAATCAATTCCGTCGGAATAATTCCACGTTTAAGCCCATGGTATTTCGTTCTTTCGAGAGAAAAAAAGGGGGGGGGGAGAAATGACAAAGAGATATTGGAACATCAATTTGGAAGAGATGATGGAAGCAGGAGTTCATTTCGGTCATCAAGCTAGGAAATGGAATCCCAGAATGGCGCCTTACATTTTTACAGAGCGCAGAGGTATTCATATTATAAATCTGACTCGAACTGCTCGCTTTTTATCAGAAGCTTGTGATTTAGTGTTCGATGCAGCAGGTAAAGGAAAACAATTCCCGATAGTTGGTACGAAATATCAAGCAGCTGATTCAGTAGCATCAGCTGCTATAAAAGCTCGATGTCATTATGTAAATAAAAAATGGCTTGGTGGTATGTTAACCAATTGGTCCACTACAGGAACGAGACCCCGGAAGTTTAAAGATTTGAAGAAAGAACAAGATACGGGACAATCCAATCGACTTCCAAAGAAAGAGGCAGCAATGCTAAAGAGACAATTAGCTCAATTGCAGAAATATTTAGGTGGGATTAAATACATGACAAGTTTGCCCGATATCGTAATAATTGCCGATCAACAAGAAGAATCCACTGCTATTGGGGAATGCATAACTTTAGGTATCCCGACAATTTGCTTAGTTGATACGGATTGTGATCCAGATCTCACGGATATCCCAATTCCAGCCAATGATGATGCTAGAGCTTCAATCCGATTGATCTTGAACAAATTAACGTCATCAATCTGCGAAGGTCATTATAGCTCTATGAAAGGTGAATCAATGAAAAGTTAATTCCTCGTTCTAAAAACCCGGGATCTGGGTATTGACTGAGTTGGCTACTATTTCTAGGTCTCGCAAGAGTGAATTTATTGGGTCGGCTACTATTCCCAAATCTCAGGGAATATATTAAAATCACCATAAATATTCTTATTGAAATGACCATTCCATTTTTCGTGGCCAATATCTTTGATGAAAGTGAGGTAATTGAGAAATTGGTCATTCAACCAAAATCATTTCTTATTGAAGTTAATCTTTGTAAGGGGTAATATGGATATTGTACAATCTTCTATTGACACACTAAATCATTTCTACGAGATATCCGGTGTGGAAGTAGGTCAACATTTCTATTGGCAAATCGGGGGTTTTAAAGTTCATGCACAGGTACTTATAACTTCCTGGGTTGTAATTGCTGTCTTATTAGGTTCAGCTACTATAGCTGTTCGAGATCCACAAACCATTCCGACTGGTGGTCAAAATTTTGTTGAATATGTCCTTGGATTTGTCCGGGACCTGACCAGAACTCAGATTGGGGAAGAAGAATATGGCCCCTGGGTCCCTTTTATCGGAACTATGTTATTATTTATTCTTGTTTCTAACCGGTCAGGTGCTCTTCTCCCCTGGAAAATAATCCAATTACCTCATGGGGAGCTAGCTGCACCTACAAATGATATTAATACTACTGTTGCTTTAGCTTTGCTCACGTCAGTAGCATATTTCTATGCAGGTCTTGCAAAAAAGGGGTTAGGTTATTTTGGTAAATATATTCAACCAACCCCAGTACTTTTACCGATCAATATATTAGAGGATTTCACGAAACCCTTATCACTTAGTTTTCGACTTTTTGGTAATATATTAGCTGACGAACTGGTAGTTGCTGTTCTTGTTTCTCTAGTACCTCTGGTGGTTCCTATACCTGTGATGTTTCTGGGATTATTTACAAGCGCTATTCAAGCTCTGATCTTTGCAACTTTAGCCGCAGCTTATATAGGTGAATCTATGGAGGGTCATCATTAAATTACTTTCCGATCGGACAGAATATTTTACGAATCTCGCGCTAACCTATAGATAACTCAAGATGTATGTTAAGAGCGAAAGTGATGTGGAATGTTCTTTGGTATAATTTTTTATAGGATTTCGCTTTCAATGATATATATATATCCCTGTTCTTTTTATTCTTGTTATACCTGTATACCCGGTCAATTGAAGATTCGATTGCTCGGTCATAGTAATAAGAATTATGATCAGTGAACTACTAATTCCATTAATTGGTCAAATCTATCTATTTATATATATATAAATAGATATCTATCCATGTATACGTGATACAAATGATTAAGATCTCATATAGGGATGTGATATAGAATTACTTATCGAGACGGTACATTACATTCCTTTAGTGAATAAAAATCTGCGTCTATTTTGGATATAAGAAGAAATATTTGTATAGGGGTAGCGCATAAAAAAAAAAAAGTTTTCCTCCATAATCACTTTGATATTTGAATAAGGAACACCTCGAGTTCTTAGTCGTTCCAGCTGAATTGTTATATAATTGAACTATTGGTGAGCAGTCAATAGATGAAATTGCCGCACTATTAACCATTTCTCAACCTTAGTAAGAGGAGATTACCATGAATCCCTTGATTCCTGCTGCTTCCGTTATTGCTGCTGGATTAGCTGTAGGCCTCGCTTCTATCGGACCTGGTGTTGGTCAAGGCACTGCTGCGGGCCAAGCCGTAGAGGGTATTGCGAGACAACCAGAAGCAGAGGGTAAAATACGAGGTACCTTACTGTTAAGTTTAGCTTTTATGGAAGCTCTAACTATTTATGGACTAGTTGTAGCGTTAGCACTTCTATTTGCAAATCCCTTTGTTTGATCCCGTAATCGCTGAAAGATCTGTACCCCTTGTCATTATCGTTATTATTACCCTCTCCAAATAATTTCTTTGTTCAGTCGATCTTTTTAGGGAGGGGCTGATCCAAGGAATAAAGATCAGTTCTCTCCCTATACCTAGTTTAGCCGGAAATATTCCTGACTTTTGTGACAGGAAGTGGAACGAACAAAGTATTTTATACTACCCCTATAAACACGGGACCTGGGACTGAATAGGTCCCCCGAAATATCCCTATCTGGAACTGGAACAGGAGATAGAGTTGAGTGAGAGAAGAATTCTGTAAAACTTTAATAGCCCTATCTATAAGGGGAGAGCATATGATAAATGGGACTGATTTTTCCTTTTCCTTGGGTTATTGGCCTCCTGCTGGAGGTTTCGGGTTGAATACCAATATTTTAGGAACAAATCTAATAAATCTAAGCGTGGTGCTCGGTGTACTGATCTATTTCGGAAAGGGAGTGTGTGCGAGTTGTTTATTTGAATAATATGGTTGAATCCAACCAGCTGCACGATAGTAAAGTGCATGATCTCAACGAATTACTTCTAAATGGAGAATATGGAAGAACTATAGCATTTCGTAATTGATCGGGAAATGAACTTTTAGTTTCCACTAATCGATAAGAGAAGACATTGAAATGGTTAAAGCTAAACTGCTCGAAGTCCAAGCACAACTGGGTACTCTTTCCACCACTGTGTCAATATGAGATGGGTTAAAAAGGCATAGTTGGAGATTGATCCGATATATAACATTCATATCAATGGAATTATTTGATCCATCCACTGATGGAAATGGTCATAATCTCCTATCCAATTTTGGGTTAAATGCTGAACCGACAACCTACGCAGAAAAAAATGATTATTTGAAAAAAAGGAAAAAAGGAGAAATACGAATGAAAGAGGAAGGAAAAAAGAGAGAATAAGAAGAAAGAGAAGAAGGAAAAGGAAAGAACAACTTTGCCGACAATTGAAAATTCCTCTGGTCGGAGGAGCCCTCTAGATTCTATCTAAATTTTACAGAATATGAACGGAAAGGGCAGGCTCGGTAAAAAAAGGAGATCGATATGCCAGAACTGAGCGGGAGAGCCGAATGAATCGAAAGGTTCATGTTCGGTTTGGGAAGAGATCATGAATTCGTGAAATTCATGGATAGATGATCTACTTTCATTAAGTAATTTATTAGATGACCGTAAACAGAAAATATTGAGTACCATTCGTGATTCGGAAGAGCTATACAAGGGAGCTACCGATCAGCTCGAAAAAGCTCGGGCTCGCTTACGAGAAGTAGAAATGAGAGCGGATGAGATCCAGGTAAATGGATACTCTCAAATAGAACGAGAAAAAGAGGATCTGATCAATGCTGCTCATGAGAATTTGGAACGATTAGAGGATTCTAAAAACGAGACCGTTAACTTCGAACAACAAAGAGCAATTGACCAGGTCCGACAACAAATTTCTCGCCAAGCTTTACGAAGAGCTTTGGGAACTCTGAATAGTCGTTTGAATAACGAGTTACATTTACGTACGATCGATCATAATATCAGCATGCTTAGAGCCATGAAAAAACACAACTGATTAGCCTTTATTTTATAGGTCTCATTTTTCAGAAGATAATTAATAGACGCTAATGGTAACCATTCGACCCGACGAAATTAGTAGTATTATCCGTAAACAGATCAAGCAATATAACCAAGAAGTAGAAGTTGTTAATATTGGCATCGTACTTCAAGTAGGAGATGGTATTGCTCGTATCCATGGTCTTGATGAAGTAATGGCAGGTGAATTAGTGGAATTTGAGGATGGTACAGTAGGCATTGCTCTGAATCTAGAATCAAATAATGTTGGAGCTGTATTAATGGGTGATGGTTTGATGATACAAGAAGGCAGTTCCGTAAGAGCAACTGGAAAAATTGCTCAGATACCAGTAAGTGATGCTTATTCGGGTCGTGTTGTAAATGCTCTAGCTCAACCTATTGATGGCAGAGGTAAAATTACAGCTTCCGAATCTAGATCGATCGAATCTCCTGCTCCAGGTATTATTTCAAGACGTTCCGTATATGAACCTCTTCAAACGGGGCTTATTGCTATTGATTCCATGATCCCTATAGGGCGCGGTCAGCGAGAATTAATTATTGGAGACAGGCAGACAGGTAAAACAGCAGTAGCTACAGATACCATTATAAATCAAAAGGGCCAAGATGTAATATGTGTCTATGTAGCTATTGGTCAAAAGGCCTCTTCCGTGGCTCAGGTAGTTAATACATTCCAAGAACGTGGCGCAATGGAATACACCATTGTGGTGGCAGAAACTGCAGATTCTCCCGCTACATTACAATATCTCGCTCCTTATACAGGGGCAGCTCTAGCCGAATACTTCATGTATAATGAACAACATACTTTAATAATTTATGATGATCTTTCCAAACAGGCACGAGCTTATCGACAAATGTCTCTTCTATTGAGAAGACCACCTGGTCGGGAAGCTTATCCAGGAGATGTTTTCTATTTGCATTCTCGTCTTTTGGAAAGAGCAGCTAAATTAAGTTCTCAGTTAGGTGAAGGGAGCATGACTGCTTTACCGATAGTCGAAACCCAAGCAGGGGATGTTTCGGCTTATATTCCCACTAATGTAATTTCTATTACCGATGGACAAATATTCTTATCGGCTGATCTATTTAATGCCGGGATCAGACCCGCAATTAATGTGGGTATTTCTGTATCTAGAGTAGGATCCGCAGCTCAGATTAAAGCTATGAAACAAGTAGCTGGAAAATTGAAATTAGAGTTAGCTCAATTTGCAGAGTTAGAAGCCTTTGCACAATTCGCTTCTGATCTTGATAGAGCTACTCAAAATCAATTGGCAAGAGGTCAACGATTACGTGAGTTGCTCAAACAATCTCAATCAGCTCCCTTGACAGTGGAAGAACAAATAGCTACTATTTATGCTGGAGCAAATGGATATCTAGATATATTAGATATCGTACAGGTGAGAAAATTTCTCGTTCAGTTACGCGAGTATTTAATAACTAATAAACCTCAGTTTGGAGAAATTATACGCTCTACTAGGGCATTCACGGAACAAGCAGAAGCCCTTTTGAAAGAGGCTATTCAGGAACATATCGAACTTTTTTTACTTCGAGAACAGAAATGAATATTAGACATTTTAGTGGGGCCGTTCAGGGCAAGGAGAAGAGTTGAAGAACGTATTTCAGTACATTTCTGAGCGCAGCAATTGGAGCAATTGAGAAAGATTACGTCCAATAGGATTTGAACCTATACCGGAGGTTTAGAAGACCCCTGTCCTATCCATTAGACGATGGACGCTTTTTATTCTTCTCCTTTCTTTTTTTTTTTTTTTTTACCTTGTTTTTTCTTACCCGTAAGGGATACTTTATCGTGGACAAATTCATCCGTCCACGATGGGATTCTGTAAAGAATAGAGTATATGTCATATGGAAATGGAAAATTCATTTCGAATGAGAAATTGTCCACGGAAACAATTGATATATCTTGAATAAGTAATATGAGCGGGTAGCGGGAATCGAACCCGCATCGTTAGCTTGGAAGGCTAGGGGTTATAGTCGGCGTTAATTCCCAATCTTCAACACCTCTAATTCAGAACCGAACGTGAAAGTTTCGTTTCATTCGGCTCCTTCATGGGGGATAGAGTGAAAGGGATATGAAGAAGAGGAATACTTAGATCAAATCTTTAGGAAAAAAGATTGAATCCGGATCTTATTTCTGTTCCTCCTATCCTCTCTCTTTTATCCTCTCCTTTCCCATCAAATCTGAATTGTTCTATGAATTGAATCCATAACATCTATGTTAGTTCTCATACGTGAATGGACCTGAAATGTGAAATACCTACTCACTTCATAGATGATCCTTCTAGAAAGAGAAAATTGGAAAGCTTCAATATTTCAATAAAAAAATCTTTCTAGTTACCTCGTTCTCTATTTCTACTGGCTCCAATCTTCAGGAAAAGAGTTACCACCGAGCTCGAACAAAATGCCGGTGACCTCAGTAAACTAAAGTCATCGTTCTATAGCTATTTGGCTCCAACTTATTTTCCCTGTAAGTTGAAGATCTAGTTACGATGAAGAAAAGAGATATCTCTGGATTTCCATCCATGGATTTGTGACTGATCAAATTAAATAGATCGATCTAATCCCGAAAACATTCTGCTTCGCCGTCTTGGAATTGAAAGTGCGTTCTTTTCTCTCATTCCACCCGAATTACGAGAATGTATGCTATTCCTAGCCACGGCATTGATAGGAAAGGATTTGAACCCATCTAGAAATAAAGCTATCGATCGGAACATGGATCGAATTGAAAGATCCTTCAACTATTCAAGTTGGTAATGGAACGAATCACACTTTTACCACTAAACTATACCCGCCACAATTCAATTGTAACATACGGATCGATCTTTTGTCCAACGGGAAGGAGTTCTTAATCTCTAATGGAAGTCCCTATCATTCCATCCCTGGATCTCCACCCCCGGAGATTCAATACTTGATAAAATAGTATTTCATTCTCGGAGATGGCTTATTGTAATTACAAGTTACCTTTGCGAACTGCTAATAAGGCTATTACTAATGGACCTGATATGACTATCAGGGTCAGAACAGTAAGCTGTGCAAGAACCTCTAGATTCATTCTGTTTCAACCCCTTCGATTCTATCGAATTGATAAATGAATAAAATTTTGTCAAGATCAATCACTTTCCACAATCCTTTTTCTTCTTTCTATTTTCTCTCTCTTTCCATCTTTTTATTCTGGATCCCATGGGATCTGTTCAGTTAAAATCAGGAACATCCATAGCTATAGCCCCAAGCAGCGGAGATCGTTAAAATAAATAAAAGCCTACTCATGAGAGAGCCCATTCATGTACTAAAATATCCATAGAATTTGGAGAAAGCCCGATACTAGAAAAAAAAAAAAAAAAAATGGACTAATCCGTTTAACTCTTCTATTTAAAGAATGATTGGAGAGGGAATGAAGAGATGACATCGATATCAGAGAGTCAAATTTCGATAGCTCTTATTGCTGCTTTGATAACAAGTATTTTAACTTTCAGACTAGGTGAAGCACTGTATCAATGATTCGTTCGATTCTTCTTACTTATAGATTCTTATTTATAGAAAAGAAGGGCCTGGCCAGCCAGATACTGGCCAGGACAGGTAAAGTGAAGAATCATTTCGGACGAAATGAACAAGACTATTTTCTCTTCGGAAATGTTGGTCCTTATCCGAAAAATTGCTATATCGATCATATTACTGATACAATTTGTACATACTTATATGGTATAGATCTTCACTCTAGTATCGTGCTAAGCACAAACTGCTTTTTCATAATTCGGAGAGATGGCTGAGCGGACCAAAGCGGTGGATTGCTAATCCATTGTACGAGCTATTCGTACCGAGGGTTCGAATCCCTCTCTCTCCGTTCAATAACTTGAGATTCATCCTACAAATCAGCAGATTCCGGATCTTCCTATGGAAGAGATAGATTTTCAATCTCTCCGGAAGAAGAAAAAGAATTATTCTTTACGTCCAGGATTACGTCCAGGATCGTTCGATAGAAATCCAAAAATAAAGAGAGAAACGAAAAATATCACTACTGTGTAAACGAACAACTTAAGAGTAAACATTACGTAATCTCCGGGATCATTATTAGAAGTGTAACAAAATAGATCGTCAATCTTCGTACCACATATTTATACTTTAATACTAAGGAATAATATTCTATTATGAATAACGGAATTGTTTGGATCTACAAGTCATGTGTGAAGATCAATTTGAAAGAAGATGGATAATTTCATTCCTTGTTCTTAAACTTTTTGTTCTTTCCTCTCTCTTCCCCACTTGGGATTGAATGGAAAGATAGGGATTTGAATCCTTATTTACCTAACTGTTTTTGGGTTGGAACAAATTCGGGACTGTTGCAATCAACCGCTCTGCCATTTATCCGAAGAGTTCTCAAGTAATAAAATAAATAGACTCAATTGTTCAACAGAGAAAAATTATGGAAAGAAATAGATTGTGAATTCTCATTCATACTCGTTCTATTCCATAGATGTAACGGATATTTCTCCAATGGGAATATGTCGTTTACATAAAGATAAAAAATAGCTCGAACCGGGCTTGCGATGAGATTTAAATCGACTAAGATGAATACAAGGGTTTCTAATTCAGAAAGATTTAGATCTGGTATCGTTGGGAGGGAACCAGAAGATAACCTCTGCCCCACAAAATGAGCAGAACAAAAGAGTGGGGGTGATAAAAGAACCTCTTAATCAATGATGGCAATCCAAGAATTTTTACTATATGGGAACTATTGAACCATGATTCGTTTTGAATCGAATGAATTTTTCATTTTTCTTTGTAAAGGATTGAAACTTTCGAATATTATCGGAAACTTACAGCAGCTTGCCAAACAAAGGCTAAGAGAAAAAAGAACACAGGGATAATTGGCATTACATCTACAACTGGATCAAAAATAGCATAAGCCTCGGGTAATTTGGCCAGAAATAGATCATTCAAATGAAGGGCATCATCTAGACAGATATTAGACATAGCTGGCATTTATATTCTCCGATTTATATTCTTTATATTCAAACATTATGTAATATGACGCCCCAAAAAGCATCTCGTCGATCAATTGAAGCTATTCGGCGAGTCTGATTATAGATCTTTCGGGTCGGAAGAGATCGTTTTTTACAAAATATTTTACCTGATTCGATAGATAATGACCAATGAAATAGATATTTTTTTTTTTTTTTTTTTTTTCTATTATGCTTAATCCTATCAATAACCTATTGGATCATTTTCCCGATTGATACGAACCTATTTTTATTTGATCCAAACACTCTGTTTAATAGGTTGACGAAATACTGAATATTAGTATTCACTAGCACATATACGAATGCGGAGCATCGGATGGAAATGGGGCGTGGCCAAGCGGTAAGGCAGCGGGTTTTGGTCCTGTTATTCGGAGGTTCGAATCCTTCCGTCCCAGACTCATTTTATTGAAACAAATATTGCTATCTCTTTGTCGAAAGAGAAAGGATAAGTAGAGAAATGGTAAATCCGATGAAATCGGATCTTCACTTTTGATTTCTCATCATTGCATATACGATACTTATAAAAAGGGAATGTGTCTCCCATGAGACAGACATGGCAAGGGATATCTCTGTGATGTAGGGTGGGAACACAGATCAATTTGAGAGAAAATCTGATCCATGAGATTAGCCTATTGGATGTATGCTGGTCCTGCTCATATTGGAACTTTACGAGTAGCTAGTTCTTTTAAAAATGTCCATGCCATTATGCATGCTCCTCTAGGAGATGATTATTTCAATGTAATGCGTTCTATGTTAGAACGCGAAAGAGATTTTGCTCCTGTAACTATTAGTATAGTAGATCGCCACGTACTAGCACGTGGATCTCGAGAAAAAGTTGTTGAGAATATTCTCCGAAAAGATAAAGAGGAACGTCCCGATCTGATCATATTGACGCCTACATGTACCTCTAGTATCTTGCAAGAGGATTTGCAAAACTTCGCGAACAAAGCATCCAGAATTTCTGATTCCGACGTAATTTTTGCAAATATAGATCATTATCGAGTGAACGAACTTCAGGCGGCAGATAGAACTTTGGAACAAGTGGTTAAATATTATTTGGATAGATCTCACGGACAAGAAACATTGGATCAATCCGTAACAGATGTACCTTCTGCAAATATAATTGGGATTCTCACATTGGGCTTTCACAATCAACATGATTGCCGTGAATTGAGACGTTTATTAAGAGATCTGGACATCAAGATTAATCAAGTGATTCCTGAAGGAGGATCTGTAAAAGACCTTATAAATCTACCAAGAGCTTGGTTCAATTTAGTTCCTTATCGTGAAGTGGGCTTAATGACAGCGATGTATCTGGAGAATGAATTCGGAATGCCTTATGTATCCACAACTCCCATGGGAGCTGTAGATATGGCCGAATGCATCCAACAGATCCATAGAAATGTTAATACCTTGGCTCCCATTTCATCGAATAAAAAGGTTGATTACGAACCCTACATTGATGGACAAACCCGATTTGTTTCCCGAGCTGCTCGGTTCTCGAGATCTATCGATTGTCAGAATTTGACGGGGAAAGAAACAGTCGTTTTCGGCGATGCAACCCATGCTGCTTCAATTACTAAGATATCTATTCGAGAGATGGGAATTCGTGTGAGTTGTACAGGTACTTATTGTAAACATGATGCAGAATGGTTCAAAGAGCAAATTCAAGATTTCTGTGATAAAATACTCATCACAGATGATCATACTGAAGTGGGAGATATGATCGCTCGTGTAGAACCATCTGCAATATTTGGTACTCAAATGGAACGTCATATTGGTAAACGTCTCGATATTCCTTGTGGAGTTATTTCTTCACCAGTTCATATCCAAAGTTTTCCTTTGGGGTATCGGCCCTTTCTGGGTTACGAAGGTACTAATCAAATAGCTGATCCAGTTTATAACTCATTCGCCCTGGGTATGGAAGATCATCTTCTAGATATTTTTGGTGGTCATGATACTAAGGAAATAATGACTAGATCACTATCCACGGGTATAGGCCTGATTTGGGATCCTGAAAGTCGACGAGAACTAAGTAAAATTCCCCACTTTGTTAGGAACAAAGTCGAAAGAAATATCGAGAAATTCGCACAACAAAAGGGCATTGTGAACATTACTACCGAAGTAATCTATGCAGCCAGAGAAGTGTTAGGTATCTAGCTAGGATGATTAATTTATGTCATTCCGTAAATCTATTCCATTTGTACTTGTATAAGAAATTTCTTCTATTTATCCAATAGGAGTGAATCGAATTCGATCCCTGTTCCTATCGTATCAATTTCATTAATGACTATTCATAATTATATATGAATTTTTAGATCAGGAATCTTATGGTAAAACTTCGTTTAAAACGATGTGGTAGAAAGCAACGTGCGACTTGAACGACATGATCGGTTCCGTGGATTAAGATATCCACCATTTCATATCCGAATGGAGATGCTCGTAGTTCAACATTTTTTCATTTTATTCCTGCTTTTCTTTGGGAGAAAAAAAAAAAAAAAAAAAAAATAGGGGAAAGAAAAGGAAAATATAAATATTACATGACGGAGCTTGAGCAGTAAGTATTAATTCATTCATTGATCAGGGGACAGAATCTAAGGTCAGTGTAGATAAATGAGCTATAACGACTTTGTAAGTCCACATTGATTTACGAAATCAGAATGGTTGAATCGGAACAGGTAAACAATTACCGATTATGATGGGTAGGAATATTTCAATAAGAAATAGATTCGATCATATAAGGATCAATCATTCATATGATTGCTCAACGTGGACAAATAGCAAAATGTACGTTGCTGTCATTCTAAAAAGATTGGAGACCACCGAAGCAAGATAAGGCTCAGACCTAATGATTAAAAGATGATCGATCTCAGAACAAGAAAATCCTATTTTATGATTGTTCAAACGATTCGATAAAAATGAGAGATCGAGATAGATTAAACATGAAAAAAAAAAATAGGGGAAAGACGGCTCAAAAAGTGGAGGAATAGGATTTTATGATGGTTGAGCATTACCTAAGCATACTTGAGCTATGAGTATGAATTATTTATTTTTTTTTTTTTTTTTTCCTTTTTGAGAAGGAAAAGTACTAAGTTCATATAGCCTATCTATCTATATAGATAGATAGACATAGATCTATAGTAGAAAGATATATGAATCTTATCAAAATTCTTATTGCTCGAGCCGTATGAGGAAAAAGCTTCATATACGTTTTCCAGGGGGGGGGGGATTATAGCCTACCTATCCCAATTAGCTACTTATCGAATTGTTGCAATTAACGTTGAATCTCGAAGAGAAGGAAAAGCTCTTCAGGAAGTGGGTTTTTACGATCCAATGAAGGATCAAACTTATTCAAATGTTCCTGCTATTCTACATTTTCTTGAGAAAGGGGCTCAACCTACAGAAACCGTTCATGATATTTCGGAGAAGGCAGGGATATTTCAAAAATTTCAGACCAATCTTTAGGGAAAGGAATGGATCCAATATTTAGCTTTGTGCAATTGTTTTTTCACCATCCATTTCTATTTTTTGTATTATATATTCATTTAGTCATTCCTGTTCCCATGCGATCTTATATGAAGATGACGAATATGAAAATCTTTTTATCTAGATGGATGAAAGATTGAGTTGATAGAGAGAATAATTAGATCGATAAAATGAGGAGCTTCCAAAATTTTAATTTTGGAGCTCCTTATTCTGTACAAATTTTCATAATGAACGGGACGGTCTAATTCGTTGTCCTTATTGTGAATAAGCCCAAGCCAAGATCTCTTCTCAATGCGCCCGTCCTGCTAATTCAACAATTAATTTCTCTACAACATTCCGGGATTGACAATGAGATATTGTGCCGATATAATCCGTTCATATGGAAATATAGATCCTTCCTTCTTGGGTTCACCAGTTCGTTAATGGTTCTTCCAAATTTTAATGATGATTTGGTCGACGGATCAAAAATAACCCCATTTGGATAAATGGCTTGATCCGTAAATGGTAGATAAAAATCTACGTATATATAGATACATATGAATGAACGAGTTAATCATTAACCTAGACATTCACACAGGTTTTTGTTTCCCTCATTCAACGATTATTCAATTTATTTTCTTTCGTATTTGATATTTGAGAACTTCGTATTTATTTTATAACTCCGTATTCGACTTCGATCACATCTATATCCTAATATGGGTTGCTAACTCAATGGCAGAGTACTCGGCTTTTAAGTGCGACTAATATCTTTTACACATTTATATGGAGTAACAAATTCGTCCATACTTTCGGTAAAGTTGTGAGACTATGACTGATCCTGGAAGGGAAATGAATGGAAAAAACAGCATGTCGTTCAAATAAATGATCTTGATGAGACTTGATCTGATCGTATCCGATCAGAACCAAATCTCATCCAAGGAATCAAATGGATGGGAAACGTATATCATATGCATAGATGGATGTGTGATATGCTCATCCATTTCAATGTGATAATTGTGAAATAGGATTGAATCAATTCGCGGTTAAGTCAGGTGAGTCAATGGATAGAGCTAAATGGCCTAAATCATAGGGAAAACCAGAGGAACGAGCTTCTGTTCTTCATTTAGATGAGGAATCCCCTTTACTGATCAGGAGTTAAGAGCATATCAGTGTCCATCTATATGGGGGAGGTTTTTCTTATGAATACGATTAGGGATTTATCCGCCCAGAATGAGTCCTAAGTACTCGAGTACGAATGTGTAGGAGAAATGGTATACTGACCATGTCAATTCATTCCAAAGTCAGGAGAGCGATCAGGTCGCTAAGAGAAAGGATTTTCATTATCTCTCATGTGAGATTTTTAGATAGAAGATCCATTGAATAGGATCTCTATCTCTCAGATGGATCATTATCTATCTTGTCTTGACCGGATGGATCGCACTATGTATTATTTTGTAACCCAAGAGGTCACTCTCATGAGGGCCATAGCCGAGGTTTTATTGAAAATGGATAAGTTTCGAAGAAATGGAAAGGAAGATACATTCCGGCAGCGGCGTTTTCTATATCCACTCCTTTTTCAAGAAAATCTTTACGCAATTGCTTATGATCATTATTTAAGTAGATCAAGTTCCTTCGAATCGATGGAAAATTCAAGTTACAATGATCGATTCAGTTTCCTAACTGTAAAACGTTTAATTAGTCGGATACGTCAACAGAATGGTTCAATTGTTTCATTTGGAAATTACAACCAAAATAAATTAGTTGGTCACAACAGGAATTTCTATTCCGAATTGGTACTAGAAGGTTTGACAGTGGTTCTAGAAGTTACCTTCTCAATCCAATCGAAACATTATCTAGAAGGAATGAATGAATGGAATAGTTTCCGGTCCATCCATTCCATATTCCCTTTTATGGAAGACAAAATTCCACATTCCAATTTTCTCTTAGATATACGAATACCCCACTCTACTCATCCGGAAATTTTGGTTCGAACTTTTCGTTACTGGATCCAAGATGCTCCTTCTTTACACTCATTACGATCTGTTCTCCACGAACATCGAAATCTTATTCTTTCGGAGAATTTGGATCAATTGATTCTCATCGCTTCGAAAGAAAAGACAAGGTTATCCCTGTTCCTGTGGAATTATTATGTCTATGAATGTGAATCTCTTTTAGTTCCCCTTTGGAAACGATTTTCTTATTCACGATCATTGTCCTATGGAGCTTTTCTAGAGCGAACTACTTTTTATAGAAAGATCGAGCATATTGTCATATTTTCTCATAAATCTATTAAAGATTTGAAAAAAAGTATCTGGTTTTTGAAGGATCCTTCCATTCATTATGTGAAAGATAGAGAAAGATTTCTTATAGCTCTGAGGGGTACTTACCTTCTAGTGAAAAAATGGAGATATCATCTTACAAATTTTTGGCAGTGTCATTTTCATCTCCGGTCCCAACCATATCGGATATCTATCGATGAATTATCCAAGAATTGTTTTTCTTTCCTGGGCTATTTATTTAGCGTCCAAATGAAGACTTTCGTGGTTAAGATAAAAATGCTGGATGATTCATTCATTACCGATCCCATTACCAAGGAATTCGATCCAATAGCTCCAACTACGCTTTTGATTGGATATTTAGCTAAAGAAAGGTTTTGTGATATCTCAGGGCGCCCAACTGGTAGATTGGCCTGGACTGGTCTAACAGATGACAATATCCTCCATCGATTTGATCGAATTTGGAGAAACATCTTACATTATTACAGTGGATCCTCAAAGAAAGATGGTTTATATCGTATGAAGTATATACTTCGACTTCCATGTGCTAAAACTTTAGCCTGTAAACATAAAAGTGCGATACGCGTAGTTCGGGAAAGATTCGGTTCAGAACTATTCACGAAATCATCTCCAAAAGAACGAGAATTGATATCTTTGTCTTTCTCAAAGACCCGTTCACAGAGAGAACGAATTTGGCATTCAGATATTCTCCAAAGAAATCCTTTTTGTTAATTCCTGGCGGAATAAACAAAATCTACAAGTAGAAACCCCATTCGACCGATGAAATGTTCATTGAGCAATTGCCAGAATAGAATCGATCCACAATCTATTTTTTTTTTTTCGGGAATTAAGATGATTACGAAATATATACATAGAGAAAGCCGTGTGCAATTAAAATTGCAAGCACGGTTTGGGGAGAGATTTTTTCCTCCTATTGAAGGAGGAGATCATCCACTCCATCCGACGAGTTCCGGGTTCGAGTCCCGGGCAACCCAGATGGATCGGATCCAATTCCCATAGGTATCTCTAGCTACTTTTTCCTTGGATCCAATCGAATTGATCTTCATATTCTTATTCACGAGAAATAAAATCTCACACCGAATTCATCTCAAGGGTTCATTCCATTTCTAAATTGCATTGCACTTTACCGCAGTGAATAATTTATTATTAATGGATTATTTTCATTCCAATCTACTATTTATGAAATTGTAAATAAGGAATGTGACGAAATAGATAATATGTATATATATATATATATACGAAATCTATGGCATCTATGAGGTACATAAATTGAAAATTTCAGATAGATCAATATCTCTTTTAATATTCCCTTATTTGTAAATTACTATACTGAATTGATCTAGAACCTCGGTTGACATAGATATATGAGTCATACTATACTGTTAAATAACAAGCTTCATATGTATGCTTGGGAGCTTCTGATAATTCCATAAACCGAGTTTAACCAACCATGACTGCAATTTTAGAAAGACGCGAAAGCGCAAGCCTATGGGGTCGCTTCTGCGACTGGATTACTAGCACTGAAAACCGTCTTTACATCGGATGGTTCGGTGTTTTGATGATCCCTACCCTATTGACCGCAACTTCTGTATTCATCATCGCTTTCATCGCGGCTCCCCCAGTAGATATTGATGGTATTCGTGAGCCTGTTTCCGGTTCTCTTCTTTATGGAAATAATATTATCTCCGGTGCTATTATTCCCACCTCTGCGGCTATTGGTTTACACCTTTATCCTATTTGGGAAGCAGCTTCCGTCGATGAATGGCTATACAACGGTGGTCCCTACGAGCTAATTGTTCTGCATTTCTTACTTGGTGTAGCTTGCTACATGGGTCGTGAGTGGGAACTTAGCTTCCGTCTAGGTATGCGCCCTTGGATTGCTGTTGCATATTCAGCTCCTGTCGCAGCTGCTGCTGCTGTTTTCTTGATCTACCCCATTGGTCAAGGGAGCTTCTCCGACGGTATGCCTCTAGGAATATCTGGTACTTTCAACTTCATGATCGTATTCCAGGCTGAGCACAACATTCTTATGCATCCATTCCACATGTTAGGTGTAGCTGGCGTATTCGGCGGCTCTCTATTCAGTGCTATGCATGGTTCTTTGGTAACCTCCAGTTTGATCAGGGAAACTACCGAGAATGAGTCTGCTAATGCGGGTTACAAATTTGGTCAAGAGGGAGAAACCTACAATATCGTAGCTGCTCATGGTTATTTTGGCCGATTGATCTTCCAATATGCTAGTTTTAACAACTCTCGCTCTTTACATTTCTTCTTAGCTGTTTGGCCCGTAGTAGGTATCTGGTTTACTGCTCTGGGTATTAGCACTATGGCTTTCAACTTAAATGGATTCAATTTCAATCAATCTGTAGTTGACGGTCAAGGTCGTGTAATTAACACTTGGGCTGATATCATCAATCGCGCGAATCTTGGTATGGAAGTTATGCACGAACGTAACGCTCACAATTTCCCTCTAGATTTGGCCGCTGCCGAAGTGACCTTTATAGATGGATAA